CTTATAGAAAAGGGACGCTATAAATATTCCGAAAAAAGCTATACTGACCGAAAAAGTTGCATTTGTGACAAATTCATACCAATTCTCAGAATTATTTGAATTTGGATGTAAAAGATCTATAAACGGAATTAATAATTTTGATAATATATCCAAATCTAGTCTTTCTTGGTTGAAAGAAATTCCTATAACCCCGATAAACAAAGTAAATAGTATTAATACAAGCATAGAAAATAACATAGTATTTTCCGATTCATGGGGATAGGAAAAAGTAGTGTTGTTAGTTTCAAAATAGCTAATATCAATAAAAGGCCATGTTATGCTTTTTTTTTTTCTATCAATTCGATGTGAATCAGTCTTCTTCCGAAAAAAGGAAGTCCTTCCATTATTATTGATTGTTAATAAAGATAATAAATGCATCTCTTTTTTCGCTTCTTTTTCTTTACCCCATAAAGATATTGAATGAGATGAGCTATTTTTTTTTCCATTGAAATTCTTGCAATTAACGTTTAAATATCCTTCAAAAATAAGTAAATAGATACGAAACATATAAAATGCAGTTAATCCTGCTGTGGAACAAGCTATTATTGCAAAAATTGGTGAATACAACCAACTATCATTAAGAATTTCATCTTTGGACCAAAAACAAGCAAAGGGTGGAATACCACAAAGAGAAAGTGTACCCACTAAAAAAGCAGTTTTTGTAATTGGCACATGTTTTGTTAAACCACCCATAAGAACCATATTTTGACTTTTATCTGGAGAATATCCAACAATAGCTTCCATTGAATGAATAATGGATCCGGATCCTAAAAACAACAATGCTTTTGAATAAGCATGAGTAATCAAATGAAATAAAGCGGCTCGATGAGAGCCCATACCTAGAGCTAACATCATATAACCCAATTGAGACATTGTAGAATAGGCCAAACTTCTCTTAATATCCTTTTGAGCAAGAGCTAAAGTAGCTCCTAATACTACTGTTATTATCCCTATGAAAGCTATTCCATTCATTATGGAGGGTATAACTATGAAAAGAGGAAGAAGGCGAGCTACAAGAAAAATTCCCGCCGCTACCATAGTAGCAGCGTGGATAAGAGCGGAAATAGGGGTAGGCCCTTCCATAGCATCCGGTAACCATACATGAAGGGGGAATTGGGCAGACTTAGCAACTGAACCGCCAAATAACAGGAAGGCGCACAAAGTAACTAATAAAAGATTAACCTCATTATTAGAAATCAAGTTATTGAATATTTCAAACAAATCCCGAAATTCCAAACTACCTGTTATCCAATAAAGAGCCAAAATTCCCAATAATAAACAAAAATCCCCTACCCGATTAGTTACAAACGCTTTTTGACAAGCATTTGCCGCAATAGGACGTGTGAACCAAAAACCTATTAATAGATAAGAACACATTCCAACCAATTCCCAAAAAATATAAATTTGTATCAAATTAGAACTAGTAACCAATCCCAACATTGAAGTATTAAAAAAACTCATATAAGCAAAAAATCTCAAATATCCTTCATCATGAGACATATAATTGTCACTATAAATAAGAACCAGAATTCCAACAGTAGTAATCAATATTAACATAATAGAAGTAAGTGAATCGATCAAGTAGCCAAACTCTAAAGAAAGATCATTATTTATAGTCCAAGACCATACATATTGATAGATAGAACTGTTATTGATTTGATGAATAGACAGATTCACCGAAAAAATCATAACTATACTTAATAATAAAACACTAGGAAAAGCCCACATACGGCGAATATTTTTTGTTGTCGCGGGAAAAAGGAGAAGTCCCACTCCTATTAAGATAGGAACTGGAAGTGGAATGAAGGGTATGATCCATGAAAATTGATGTGTATATTCCATAAAAAAAAAAAGAAAAAAAATGGATTCTTAATGAGTTTTGTTTCTTATTCGCCAATTTTATCTCTTTTGAAAAGGGTTCAGTTAATAAAAAAATAAAAATTAAGATAAAAAATAGAATTATCCACTGTTCATTATTCTGAATTTTTGTCCAATATTTCCAATAGTTGAAAGTACGAAGTGAAAATGGGTCAAATGATATGACCAAATTACTAGTGAAAAATAAACTTTTTATTTATTTATTTTAATAAGAATCTTTTTTGTAGGTTTTTTTTTTGATTCCGAATCATTAATTTTTTTTGGCACTAATTTATTATTTTCCATTTCAAGAAAAAGACATATATCTTTGGAAAAAGTTTGTAAAAAAGGTTATGATATTCAACAGTTTACTAAAAAAGGAATTAAGATACATGATTTTTTAAAATCATGTATCTTTTTAACGACCAAGTAAGCGGGATAAAGATAAGAGTTGGGTTCTTAAACTTTTTGATGTATTTTATTCCATGTATAAATCCAAAAAATAGAACGATATATAATATAATATAATATATAAATAAATATATAATATTAATATTAATATAAAAGGATAGTTTTTTTGTAAGAATTACATAAATAAACGATTATTAGGAAAAAAAGACTATCTTATTTTTACAAATCCACATTCCTTATGAAAAGGAGTAGAATAGTATAATTTAGAAAAACAAATATATAAGAAAGATATATGTCTAATTGAACAATAGATGTCTTTCACATCCAACTATAGCAATAAAAAAATTAGTCTAATTTTGGAATGGCAGCTCCAAAAAAACGCACTTCTATATCAAAAAAAAGGATTCGGAAAACAATTTGGAAAAAGAAGGGATATTGGGTAGCATTGAAAGCTTTTTCATTAGCGAAATCTCTTTCTACGGGGAACTCAAAAAGTTTTTTTGTGCAACAAATACAAACATTGGAATAATCTGAATTAGCTGGACTCAAAGAATAGTCTAATTTCAAAAAAGAGTTTCGTATATATATATATTGAAATCTTTTGAAGATTATTGGTTTTTTGGTCTTTTATATTATATATATTATATATTAATTTTATATTAATTTAATTATATTCATTTTTATTTTTTTGGATAGTTTTTTTTAGTTTCTATATCTTATAGATATTTTTATACAAACAAAAAACAAAAATGAGATAAGATTAAGATATAAGTAAAAATCTCTATTTGTTAATGTTTTGAACTGTTCAATATAAAATTGACCTCATTTTTTGTTTTGGAATTGGCTTTTTTTAATTATAATTCTTTAATGTTTCGGTTTCTGAAATGCAAGATTTCTTTCCAAAATTGGATATTTCGGAAAGAAATCTTGCATTTGAATCGACTCTTTCAATCTCGACGATTGACTAAAAATCGTTTATTATGATTTCGAGCAAGCCGCTATGGTGAAATCGGTAGACACGCTGCTCTTAGGAAGCAGTGCTAGAGCATCTCGGTTCGAGTCCGAGTGGCGGCATGGCATCTTATTTTCTAAAAGAGTAAGTCCTATAATGAATTCAATTCCCGATTTCCGTTCATATAATTAGGAGATCTTTTTTTTATATGATATTTTCAACTTTAGAGCATATATTAACTCATATATCGTTTTCGGTCGTATCCATTTTAATTGCAATTCGTTTGCTAACCCTATTAGTCAATGAAATCGTAGTACTATATGATTCGTCCGAAAAAGGCATGATAGTAACTTTTTTCTGTATAACGGGATTATTAGTTACTCGTTGGATTTTTTCGGGCCATTTACCATTAAGTGATTTATATGAATCGGTAATCTTTCTTTCATGGGGTTTTTCCATTTTTCATATAATTCCAGGTTTTGGTTTTAAAAAGCTTAAAACCCATTTAAGCATAATAATAGCACCAAGTGTTATTTTTACCCAAGGCTTTGCGACTTCGGGTCTTTTAACCGAACTGCATGAATTCGGAATATTAGTACCCGCTCTACAATCGCATTGGTTAATGATGCACGTAAGTATGATGGTATTGGGCTATGCAGCTCTTTTATGTGGATCATTATTATCAGTATCTCTTTTAGTCATTACATTTCGAAAAGTCATAATAAGAAAGATTGGTAAGAACAATAATCTTTTTTTGAATGACTCATTTTCTTTTGCTGAGATCAAATACATGAACGAAAGAAACAATGTTTTACGAAACACTTCTTTTGCTTCTTATAGAAATTATTACGGATCTCAATTTATTCAACAATTGGATCGTTGGAGTTATCGTATTATTAGTCTAGGTTTTATCTTTTTAACCATAGGTATTCTTTCGGGAGCAGTATGGGCTAATGAGGCCTGGGGATCATATTGGAATTGGGATCCAAAGGAAACTTGGGCGTTTATTACTTGGACTATATTCGCAATTTATTTACATACTAGAAAAAAGAAAAGATTGGAAGGTATAAATTCTTCAATAGTGGCCTCTATGGGCTTTCTTATAATTTGGATATGTTATTTTGGGATCAATCTATTAGGAATCGGACTACATAGTTATGGTTCATTTACATCTAATTGAAAAAAAATGAGTAAGGGGCCTGACAAATACAAACATAATAAGCATATTAATATTATGCATATTAATACATATTAAAATAAAAATTATATTATATTCTAAATATATATTATTATATAGATATTTAGATATCAATTATATTTTTATGCATTAATCTTTTTATTAATATTTATTAATAAAAATTAATATTTATTTATAAAATATTAAATTTTATTAAAATACAAATACAATATTTCAATATTTATAGTTTATAGTTTAATAAAATACAATAGATAAGAAAATCTAATATAATATTAAGTAAAAGTATAAGAAAACTTCGCATAAACCAAACCGTCGAGAACCCTTTAAATCAAGTAATGTAGTGATTCAAGGGGTTCTCACAAACACCAAACGTATCCGGTTACAATTCCAATTCATTTTTTTTTAAGTTAATCTTAATCTAAAAAGATTTTTTTCATTGTACAATGAACACTATTAAAAAAAGATAGGATTTTTTTCTCTCTTTAATTTTTTGGTTTTAGTCATTTATTCATGAAAACTATCTATAAAAAATTAGATAGAATA